TTAATAACTAAACTAATAATTTAATAAATATAGAATAGATAAATAATTATCTCGATATACATACACCAGGTCTTAAATAAAAAAATAAAATTAAGCCAAAAAAATGAAAAGTTTCTATTCTTGATTTTTATCTATAATAAATCCTATTTTTTTTCTATCCCAGAGTTTCGTTTCGTGTTGGAATGCAAACTTATTAAGTTAAGCAGACGAGATTTTATGAAAAAAGTTCTTCCGATTCATAAGAGAGAACAACTATTTTGTTTTTCGATCGGGATTTCACACAACAGGGAAGATACTAATACTAAATTATGAATATAATGAATTAATTCAATAAAATATTTAATTGAATAATATAATATTCTATATATTTTATATTGAATTCTAATTAAATTAGAATATATTTTATTTGTTTGTTTTATCGATTGTATTCTTTTTTCCACACTAATATTGATATTGACAAGAGTGTATCAAACAAATATAATCCGATCGTGAATAAATGAATTGATTTAATAATTTTATTTATATATTATTATATTAATTAATAATATATATATATTTATTTATATTTGATATTATTTGAGAAAATTTCTTGTATTTTCATTTGATCTGTTCATTTGGATGTTCAGAATCGATTCGCCTTCACGATTTTTTATTTTTTTTTTTATTGCGATTGGATATACACATTTTTAAAAATTTCATTAGGGTTGCTAACTCAATGGTAGAGTACTCGGCTTTTAAGTGCGACTCCATTTTTTACACAATTCTATGAACTAATTGGTTCATCCATACCATCGGTAGGGTTTGTAAGACCACGACTGATCCAGAAAGGAATGAATGGAAAAAGCAGCATGTCGTATCAATGGCGAATTCTAAAAATTTTTCATTCGTATTGGACCCGGCCCAAATTTTTGTTTGAATTGTTGGCTCGGAACAAATGAATTCAGTTGGGTTGAATTAATAAAGGGATAGAGCTTAGCTGCTCCAATTATAGGGAAACAAAAAGCAACGAGCTTTCATTTTTTATTTGAATGATTACCCCATCTAATTTTATGTTAAAAAAAAATTAGTGCTTGCTGTGGAAAAATTTTTTCCCACGAATGGATTTTGGATTTTTGTTATAAGTCCTAACTATTAGCTATTCTCAATTATGTTATGGGGTAGCGATAAATGTGTAGAAGAAAGAGTATATTGATAAAGATATTTTTTTCCAAAATCAAAAGAGCGATTTGTCCGAAAAATAAAGGATTTCTAACTAGCTTGTTGTCCTCGAACAATTAGATGGACCAAGCGAGGGTAGATAGTCCATTGATGGTTTTTACTTGTTTTCTAGGTATCTATTCATATTTGTTTTTTATTTGAATAGAATACCCTGTTTTGACTGTATCGCACTATGTAGCATTTGATAATCCAATGAATCTCTGATCCTTTGACCAAATCGAATATCTAAAATGAAGGAATATCAAGTATTTTTAGAACGAGATAGATCTCGCCAACAGGACTTCCTATACCCACTTATTTTTAGGGAGTATGTTTATGGACTTGCTTATAGTCATGATTTTAATAGATCTACATTTGTGGAAAATGTAGGTTATGACAATAAATATAGTTTACTAATTGTAAAACGTTTAATCACTCGAATGTATCAACAGAATCATTTGATCATTTCTGCGAATGATTCTAAGAAAAATCCATTTTTGGGGTATAATAAGAATTTTTATTCTCAAATAATATCAGAGGGTTTTGCCATTATTGTGGAAATTCCATTTTTTCTACAATTTAGCTCTTCCTTAGAGGCGGCAGAAATCGTAAAATCTTATAAAAATTTGCGATCAATTCATTCCATTTTTCCCTTTTTGGAGGATAAATTTCCATATTTAAATTATGTGTCAGATATACGAATACCCTATCCTATCCATCTGGAAATCTTAGTTCAAATCCTTCGATACTGGGTGAAAGATGCGCCTTTTTTTCATTTATTACGGTTGTTTCTTTATAATTTTTGTAATAGGAATAGTTTTCTTACTCCAAAAAAATCGATTTCGACTTTTTCAAAAAGTAATCCGAGATTATTCTTATTCCTCTATAATTTTTATGTATGTGAATATGAATCTATCTTCCTTTTTCTACGTAAAAAATCCTCTCATTTACGATTAAAATCTTTTAGCGTTTTTTTTGAGCGAATCTTTTTTTATGCAAAAAGAGAACATCTTGTAGAAGTTTTTGCTAAGGATTTTTCGTCTACCTTAACATTTTTCAAGGATCCTCTGATTCATTATGTTAGATATCAAGGAAAATCCATTCTGGCTTCAAAGAATGCGCCTCTTTTGATGAATAAATGGAAACACTATTTTATCCATTTATGGGAATGTTTTTTTGATGTTTGGTCTCAACCAGGAACGATCCATATAAAACAATTATCCGAACATTCATTTTACCTTTTAGGCTATTTTTCAAATGTGCGGCTAAATCGTTCAGTGGTACGGAGTCAAATGGTGCAAAA